CTTATTCCATTTTTTTTTTATTGGTTTATTCTGCAGCAGCAAATGCTAGTCACAATATAGATTTCAACAAACTAAGTCAATGAGTCATAAAGATATATTTATAGATAAAAAAAAAAGAAAGTACACAAATAGGACGTATCATCTTATGTATAGTAGTCATTTTATGTTTTATGTATTTTATGTTTTATGTATAGTAGTGGGGAATTATGGGACAAAAAATAAATCCGCTTGGTTTCAGACTTGGTACAACTCAAAGTCATGATTCTCTTTGGTTTGCACAACCAACAAATTATTCCGAGAGTCTACAAGAAGATAAAAAAATACGAGATTGTATCAAGAATTATATACAAAAAAATATAAGAATATCTTCTGGTGTCGAGGGAATTGCACGGATAAAGATTCAAAAAAGAATCGATCTGATTCAAGTCATAATCTATATGGGATTTCCAAAGTTATTAATAGAGGATAAGCCTCGAAAAATCGAAGAATTACAGATGAATGTGCAAAAAAAACTGAATTGTGTGTACCGAAAACTCAACATTGCTATTACAAGAATTGCAAACGCTTATAGACACCCTAATATTCTTGCAGAATTTATAGCCGGACAATTAAAGAATAGAGTCTCCTTTCGTAAAGCAATGAAAAAAGCTATTGAATTAACTGAACAGGCAGGTACAAAAGGAGTTCAAGTACAAATTGCGGGGCGTATCGACGGAAAAGAAATTGCACGTGTCGAATGGATCAGAGAAGGTAGGGTTCCTCTACAAACCATTCGAGCTAAAATTGATTATTGCTCCTATACAGTTCGAACTATTTATGGGATATTAGGGATCAAAGTTTGGATATTTGTAAACAAAGAATAAGAAACTTTTCCTTATCTTTAACCTTCCATGTTTCGATAAAACAAAAAATGAGAAATTTTATAAGATTGAATAAAATCAAAAAATTCAATTAATCATTTGATATTGATATAATTGCTATGCTTAGTGTGCGACTCGTTGGTTTTTTTTAGAGTGGTTAGAATTCAACAAAAAAAGAAACCGACTCGTAGTATGAATTAATTAATAAAGAACTAATAACCAACTCATCGCTTCGCATTATCTGAATCTAAAGAACTAGTCAAAATAAAAAATATAAATAAAGATATGATATATTGGTGATATAATTATAGCAACTGAAATATTGCATAAAAAAGAAATAAAAACGAATCTGATTATGAGTTGTAAAGCAATAAGAATATACGGATAAATGAAGGGGTGAAAGAAAGAGAGAAAAAGAATATCAATGATATAGAATTCTAATATGTAAAGGTCTATGGGTCATCTCAAAAAAAATAGTGTAATAAAGCATCAATATTCATTAATCCATATATAGATGAATATATTCCTAGAACAAACAAATCAAGAGCCACAAGTCAATAAAAACTGAGAAGGTTGATTCAAGAAAAAAGAAAATCTTATTTTAAATCTTATTAGAGAGGCTCCGTTGTAGAATTCAGACCTAACCATTAATCGAGAAGCGATGGGAACGACGGAACCTGTAAATACCTAAGATTTTATTAAAAAGAAATCTTAATGATTCATTGGGTGGGATGGCGAAACGAAGCAAGAACCAATCCATTTTTTTTGAGGAGTCGTGGGCTAACCCTACATTACATCTGAAATTGATAATGAAAGAGTAAATTAAATATTCGCCCGCGAGAATTTTGATTTTATTGAATTTAATTTATAAATTTGGTCCAATCCGATAGGATAATAAAAAGAAAAAGAAAGATTCGTTAGAACCTTATAACATAACAAAACAACATTATCTAGTTATATATGGATAGCAAGAATTGTCTATAAGAATACATGTTTAGTTATATATCAAAACAAGATATACAAATTTCCAATAGACAAATAGATTCTATGAAATCTAAAAAAATCCCGCGATTCTATTATATTATTCATTAAACATATGTATATTATTGTATATTATTTTATCGGTTAAATCTATTTATTTTATTTTTGAATCGCTTCATTCGCGAGGAGCTGTATGAGGTGAAAATCTCATGTACGGTTCTGTAATAGCGATGGAATTGAGAAACAACCATCAACTATAACCCCAAAAGAACCAGATTCCGTAAACAACATAGAGGAAGAATGAAAGGAATATCCTATCGAGGGAATCATATTTGCTTCGGAAGATATGCTCTTCAGGCACTTGAGCCCGCTTGGATCACATCTAGACAAATAGAAGCAGGGCGGCGGGCAATGTCACGAAATGTCCGCCGGGGTGGACAAATATGGGTACGCATATTTCCAGACAAACCGGTTACAGTAAGACCTACCGAAACGCGTATGGGTTCGGGAAAAGGATCTCCCGAATATTGGGTAGCTGTCGTTAAACCAGGTAGAATACTTTATGAAATGGGCGGAGTCGCAGAAAATATAGCCAGAAAGGCTATTTCAATAGCAGCATCCAAAATGCCTATACGAACTCAATTCATTATTTCGGGATAAAAATTAGAACCAAAGGAAAGAAAGAGATCTTTAGGATGAAAAAAAAAAGAAACCTACAATTGCAATTTTTTTTTTTTGAACACAGAGAATATTTTTTTTTACTTCAACCTTTTGACTGAAAGAACAGATAAAAAAAATGATATGATTCAACCTCAAACCCATTTGAATGTAGCCGATAACAGCGGAGCCCGCGAATTGATGTGTATTCGAATCATAGGAGCTAGTAATCGACGATATGCTTATATTGGTGACATTGTTGTTGCTGTAATAAAGGAAGCAGTACCAAATACGCCTTTAGAAAGATCAGAAGTGATTAGAGCTGTAATTGTACGTATTTGTAAAGAACTCAAACGTAACAACGGTATGATAATACAGTATGATGATAATGCTGCGGTGGTCATTGATCAAGAAGGAAATCCAAAAGGAACTCGAATTTTTGGCGCAATCGCCCGGGAATTGAGACAGTTAAATTTCACTAAAATAGTTTCATTAGCACCCGAGGTATTATAAGACGAGACCATGATATAGATATATTATTTATGAATGAAATAGATTAATAGATTATGTCTCACACATATATCTTTTGTAGTAATTATTTGTAGTAATTATTATATTTGTAGTAATTATTTTATTCTATTCATTTTCATATTAATATATAGAATATATATTTCTAATTAGAATTAAATATAAATGAATTAAATATAAATTAAATATAAATTAAATATAAATATATATTAAATATTCTATTAATTATCTATTTTCTTTCTATTTTGAATTAGATATGAAATATGAATATGAAAATTAGATATATGAATATGAAAATTAGATATGAATATGATTTTCATTATATAATTCTAATTTAATTAGAATGAAAAATGAATTATTTAATTATATAAATATATTATAAATATATTAAACATTCTAATTTTTAAAATATAAAGATATTAAATATAAATATTCAAAATCAAAATTAGAATTCAGAATTCTATTCTATGAATAAAAATCAAAAAATTATTCTATTTTTTAGAAATAGAATTCTTCTAAAAAATAGAATTCAATATGAGATATTCAATATGAGATATAATTATATATATATATAGATATATATATATAGTATATATATATTATTATTATATTCAATATATTTTCAATATATTCAAAAATTTCAATATATTCAATATTAGATATTTTATTGAATAAAAAATAGAACAAAGGAGCATGTTGATTATATCGAAAGTCAGGGGCAACAATCATTTTCGTTTATCATGGGTAAGGACACCATCGCTGACATAATAACCTCTATACGAAATGCTGACATGAATAGAAAAGGAAGAGTTCAAATCCCATCTACTAACATCACCGAAAACATTGTTAAAATACTTTTACGAGAGGGTTTTATTGAAAACGTGAGAAAACATAGGGAAAGCGACAAATATTTTTTAGTTCTAACTCTACGGTATAGAAGAAATAGGAAAGGATCATATAAAACTATTTTAAATTTAAAACGGATCAGTACACCTGGTCTACGAATCTATTCTAATTATCAACGAATTCCTAGAATTTTAGGAGGGATGGGGATTGTAATTCTTTCTACTTCTAGAGGTATAATGACAGATCGAGAGGCTCGATTAGAAAGAATCGGCGGAGAAGTTTTATGTTATATATGGTAATCTTTCTGATATCCGAATTATATGAAAAACTTCTATCCATTCTTGTGAAAAAAGAGAGAAAACACAGGTTTCTAATATCACTCTTCATACATTAGTGAATGCATGAAGGGGGTTTAAATGAAATAGGAATAAAAGAAAAAAGAAAATGGATTCATGAGGGTTTAATTACTGAATCACTTCCCAGGGGTATGTTCCAGGTTCCTTTATATAATGAAAATAGGATTCTAGGCTATGTTTCCGAAAGGATTCGACGTACTCTTATTTTATATGTATACGAACGGGAAAGTAAAAATGGAAGTATAAGTCATTTAATTAGACTGTTTTTTCAACTTCAACATTTTTTTGGGGGGGGTACAATTATAAGTTCCAAATTTAAGGAAACCATATTTTCTTCCAATAAAGAGATTCGGGATTAAGTTAAGGACTGACAAATATGAAAATAAGGGCCTCTGTTCGTAAAATTTGTGAAAAATGTCGATTGATCCGTAGGCAGGGACGAATTATAGTAATTTGTTCCAATCCAAGACATAAACAAAGACAAGGATAATATTTCCACAAAAGAGGGCTTCTATTCGAAAGCACCGGATGCACAAATCAAATAAATTTATATTCAATAAAATATATATCAAATATATATCTAAAATCAAATATATATCTAAAATCAAATATATAATTAATATTAATAATAAAATAATAAATAATTAAATAATAAAAAGAAAAATATTAATAAAAAAAATAAAAATAAATATTATATTAATTTAATTAGATTAATATATATAAATATATATATAAATATAAAAATAGAATATAATAATTTATATATATAATT